TACCAAGAAATGGAAGGGTATCAAATTCGATTTATTTGTATTGTATCTGAACCGAATCTTGTCTATTTCCACTTTGACTTTTTGTTCTTTCAACAAACCAATTTACCCTTTCAAATATGAAATATGTATGAAGTATTAACATTCTTTTTGAATGAAAGAAAAAAAGAGAAAATAGAATTTCATTTTATTTATTTAAGAAACTTTTCCCATCTATTTGAGAGTATTTTATAGATGGGGTATATCTCGCCAAGATAGATAAAAGAAAGTATGGATTATGATCCAGATTCGAAATCAATACGTATCTCGCTTCATATCAATTAATTTCTATTTATAAAAGAAAGATAAGATTTAAAAAGAAAAATGAAACCATATGTCAGGAACCAGATTTGAACTGGTGACACGAGGATTTTCAGTCCTCTGCTCTACCAGCTGAGCTATCCCGACCATTTCCAATGTAGCATCCCAATCTCATTTTATGAGATTACTGGAGTCGATGTCAATTAAAGGGACACGGGGGGTTACAAAGCTTTCTCCAAGTCCTATAATTTCAATGGTATTCATTCATATCGGCATTTCTTGCTTCATTTGCAATGTGTATTCTATATCAATAAGAGAAAATCATTTACGCCCAAATACGTTTGTCAAAGAATCAGAAGGATAAGGAAATTTGGAACCCCTAACGAAAACGAAAAGGGGGGATAGAGTAAATATTTTAGGGGTCAAATAGGCTTTTTGGGGATAGAGGGACTTGAACCCTCACGATTTTTAAAGTCGACGGATTTTCCTCTTACCATAAATTTCATTGTTGCCGGTATTGACATGTAGCATGTAGAATGGGACTCTATCTTTATTCTCGTCCGATTAATAAGTTCTTTAAAAGATCTATCGGACTATGGAGTGAATGAGTTGAGGAATATTCGATTTATTCTTCAACGTGAAATAAATTCACACCTATTTTTCCATTTTCATATTAAAAAAACAGATTCGGGTCAACATTAATCATTTGATATAGTATTCAATAGATGCGTTTATCCTTCATCCTTTCTAAAGTTTCCATGGAAAGATTCCTCTACCGGCGCAGTCAACTCCATTTGTTAGAACAGCTTCCATTGAGTCTCTGCACCTATCCTTTTTTTTTTTCGTTTTTTGAACCTTTGTTTTGAGAAAACAGGATTTGGCTCAGGATTGCCCATTTTTATTAATTCCGGGGTTTCTCTGAATTTGAAAGTTATCACTTAGTAAGTTTCCATACCAAGGCTCAATCCAATTAAGTCCGTAGCGTCTACCGATTTCGCCATATCCCCCTTCTTTTTGTCTTTTGTTTTGAGATTAAGATTTTATTAGAATATTATTCCCTTTTTCTTTCATTTATACTGGAACCTTTGAATTTATTAGATATCGATTACTATCTTATCTTGAAAAAGTATTTTTTCTTACCTATAGGAAACCCGTATTTGAGTGAATCAAATTGAATTTTATCATTTCTGTATCGGCAATTCAATATAGATTGATATATATCCTTTATATATCTTTCTCTTCATGCCACTTTTCCCATGAAATCGGGATACTTAAAGGGTCGATTCTTTTTTTTCTTAACTTCCCTTTTTACGAATGAAAGCCGAGGAATTGTTGATTAGTTATAATTAATCAACCAAATTTAGGAAGAAATATAGAGAAATATTGTAGGATAGAAAATAGAGAAGTGTAACAAAAAGAATTTCAAATACCATGTGAATTCAAAATAAAAAAAAGTTTGACTATCTAAAAATATTTAAGATTGACTATCAAATATTATTCTATTCGAATTTAGAATTGTGATAAAGAAATCAAAAATTTTATATCGCTATAGAAATCGTTATGTTCTATAATATCCAATATTTATTGGTAATTATGGATTCTATTCTTTTCTATATTTCTAGAGACACTATACTTATAGTAATAGTGTCTTGAATTCCTATGCATAGAAAATTTCTATTACTATAATATGGGCCCGCTTAGCTCAGAGGTTAGAGCATCGCATTTGTAATGCGATGGTCATCGGTTCGATTCCGATAGCCGGCTTTTTTCTATTTTTCATTTTTTTATTCCATTTTTGAAAAATGGAGAATCTTCCTTTGAAATCAAAGAATATTGAAAAGTGTCTTCCCCCTTTCCAAAATCCATGAATAAGTTATAGGGGGAACTCCTGACTATGTCAGGAAAAGGATCTTATATATATATTATATATATAATAATAGAAAGTTTGACTATTTATCCAATTTATCTCATTCTTCTGTATAGTAATAGTACAAGTACACTACTTCAGTAAACTTCGCTTCATTTAGTTCAGTTTGAGTTTAGATTTATTCTGTAAAATAAAAGAAAAAAAGAATGAAATGAATTCTAAATAAGAATCAAGGAGTCTTTATTTTATGTCGCGTTACCGAGGACCTCGTTTCAAAAAAATACGTCGCCTGGGGGCTTTACCAGGACTAACTAATAAAAGGCCTAAGGTCGGGAG